CGAATGGATAAAAAAAAAAAACACACAGATATGACGTTTCACGATATATATAGTAGTGGGGGATTATGGGACAAAAAATAAATCCACTTGGTTTCAGACTTGGTGCAACCCAAGGTCATCATTCTCTTTGGTTTGCACAACCAAAAAATTATTCCGAGGATCTACAAGAAGATCAAAAAATACGAGATTGTATCAAAAATTATGTACAAAAAAATCTGAAAATATCCTCTAATGTCGAGGGAATTGCACGTATAGAGATTCAAAAAAGAATCGATTTGATTCAGGTCATAATCTATATGGGATTCCCCAAGTTATTAATAGAAGATAGGACTCGAAAAATCGAAGAATTACAGTTCAATGTACAAAAAGAACTCAATTGTGTAAACCGAAAGCTCAACATTGCTATTACAAGAATTGTAAACCCTTATGGGCACCCCAATATTCTTGCAGAATTTATAGCCGGACAATTAAAGAATAGAGTTTCATTTCGCAAAGCAATGAAAAAAGCTATTGAATTAACTGAACAGGCAGGTACAAAAGGAATTCAAGTACAAATTGCAGGGCGTATCGACGGAAAAGAAATTGCACGTGTCGAATGGATCAGAGAAGGTAGGGTTCCTCTCCAAACCATTCGAGCCAAAATAGATTATTGTTCCTACGCAGTTCGAACTATCTATGGGGTTTTAGGTATCAAAATTTGGATATTTGTAGACGAGGAATAATAAGCAGTTACTTGACTTGTACTTAGTTCTATTTAGTGATAAAAAAAAAATGAACAATTCTATAAGGTTGAATAAAAATTCGATTAATCGTTTGATATAATTGCTATGCTTAGTGTGTGACTCGTTGGTTTTTTTAGGATTAGGATTCAAAAAAATGGAACAACCCATAATACGAACTAATAACTATAGAACTAATAACCAACTCATCGCTTCGCATTATCTGGATATAAAGAAAGAACCAGTCAAAATATGATATATAAGTCATATCATTGTAGCAACTGAAATCTTTTTTGCATAAACAAAAAATAAAAGTATACAGATAAATGGAAAGGCGAGAGAAAGATAGAAAAAGAATATCAACGATATATGATTCCAATATGTACGGTCTATGAGTCATCTCATAAAAGGGAATGTAATAAAGCATCAATACTGAATTGATCCATAATTAGACAAATACGTGGATAGAACCAAAAATCAAGAGCCCCGAGTCAATAAAGACTGAGAAGGTTGACTCAAAAACGAATTTAATTAGGGGCTCCATTGTAAAATTCAGACCTAACCATTACTCGAGAGGTGGTGGGAACGACAGAACCTGTGAATGCATAAGATTCTATTGAAAACGAATCCTAATGGTTCATTGGGTAGGATGGCGGAACGAACCAGAAACCAATTCATTTTTTTTTTTTGAAAGGTCATGTCATAGACTAATCTTACAACTGAATGTTGAAAGAGTAAATATTCGCCCGCGAATTTTTTTTTTAGAAATTTGAGTCAATTTGATAGGATAATAAAAAGCAAAACAAAATAAAGATTCTTTATAACGTTATACCTAATACCTAAACGACATTATCTAAAAATAGAATACGTGTTTAATTATATATCAAAAGATAAAAAAAAATTATATTAAATGATATTTCAAAGAATCCCCCGATTCAATATATTATTCACCACGTATATTATTTTTTAATCGTTTAATTCGCGAGGAGCTGGATGAGAAGAAACTCTCATGTCCGGTTCTGTAGTAGAGATGGGTGGAATTGATAAACAACCATCAACTATAACCCCAAAAGAACCAGATTCCGTAAACAACATAGAGGAAGAATGAAAGGAATATCTTATCGAGGTAATCGTATTTGCTTTGGTAGATATGCTCTTCAAGCGCTTGAACCCGCTTGGATCACATCTAGACAAATAGAAGCGGGTCGGCGAGCAATGACACGAAATGCACGCCGCGGTGGAAAAATATGGGTACGTATATTTCCAGACAAACCCGTTACAGTAAGACCTACAGAAACACGTATGGGTTCGGGGAAAGGATCTCCCGAATATTGGGTAGCTGTTGTTAAACCCGGCAGAATACTTTATGAAATGAGCGGAGTAGCAGAAAATATAGCCAGAAGGGCTATTTCAATAGCGGCATCCAAAATGCCTATACGAACCCAATTCATTCTTTCGGTATAGGATAGGAAGAACCAAAGGAAATCGTTTTTTGTATAAAAAAACAATTGCAGGTTTCTTGTTTTGTTTTGAACAAACAATATTTCTTTTTTTTATTTCACCCTTTACATTGAAAAAGACAAAAAAAAACGATATGATTCAACCTCAAACCCATTTGAATGTAGCGGATAACAGCGGGGCCCGAAAATTGATGTGTATTCGAATCATAGGAGCTAGTAATCGACGATATGCTCATATTGGTGACGTTATTGTTGCTGTAATCAAAGAAGCAGTACCAAATACACCTCTAGAAAGATCGGAAGTGGTCCGAGCTGTAATTGTACGTACTTGTAAAGAACTCAAACGCGACAACGGTATGATAATACGATATGATGACAATGCTGCAGTTGTTATTGATCAAGAAGGAAATCCAAAAGGAACCCGGATTTTTGGCGCGATCCCCCGGGAATTAAGACAGTTAAATTTCACTAAAATCGTTTCATTAGCACCTGAAGTATTATAAGGGAAGACCGTGATGTAGTTTATAGTATTTGAATGAAATAGATTAATTTAATTAGTAGATTGTTTATATATCACGTATATACCTTTAATAATTCATAAATATTTATGAATTCAAAAAAAAAAGAAAAAGAGCATGTTGATTATATCAAAATTCGGGGGCAACAATAATCTTAGTTTATCATGAGTAAAGACACTATTGCTGACATAATAACCTCTATACGAAATGCTGACATGAATGAAAAAAGAACAGTTCGAATACCATCTACTTACATCACTGAAAATATTGTTAAAATCCTTTTACGAGAAGGTTTTATTGAAAACGTGAGAAAACATCAAGAAAGCAATAAATATTTTTTAGTTTTAACCCTACGACATAGGAGAAATAGGAAAGGAGCGTATAGAACTGTTTTAAATTTAAAACGGATCAGCCGGCCTGGCCTACGAATCTATTCTAACTATCAACGAATTCCGAGAATTTTAGGCGGAATGGGGATTGTAATTCTTTCTACTTCTCGAGGTATAATGACAGACCGAGAGGCTCGAATAGAAGGAATCGGCGGAGAAATTTTGTGTTATATATGGTAATCTTTCTGATAGCCGAATTATATGCGGAACTTGCCTATTTGTTTTGTGAAAAAAAAAGGTAAAAAGGTAGGTTTCTAATACTATGCCTCTTAGATTCGTTGATACTTCAAGGCCGTTTTCCCTGGAATGAAAGAAAAAAAAAGATTCGCGAGGTTTTAATTACTGAACTACGTCCCAATGGTATGTATGTTTCGAGTTCGTTTAGATAATGAAAATCTGATTCTGGGTTTTGCTTCGGGAAGGGTTCAACGTAATTTTATACGTATACTACCAGTAAATAGAATCAAAATTGTGGTAAGTTCTTATGATTCAACTAAAGGACATATAATTTGTATACTCTTTTGTATACTCTAAAGTAAAGACTCACATAATTAGGTGGTTTTTTCAATTTCAACATTCTTTCGTGGGGATACAATTCGAAGTTAAAGATTTTAAGAAACTTATTTTCTTCCAATTAAGTAGATTCAGAATTAAGAAAAGGAGTGACAAATATGAAAATAAGGGCCTCTGTTCGTAAAATTTGTGAAAAATGTCGATTGATCCGTAGGCGGGGACGAATTATAGTAATTTGTTCCAACCCGAGACATAAACAAAGACAAGGATAATCTTTCTAAAACAAAAAGGACTCCCGAAATCTAAAGGACCTGATGTACAGATGTACAAAAAAATCAGTAAAAAACCAGGATCTGTTTTGACATGAAATGGATATATCCATATATCTCTGACTTATATTTATGAGATGATAAAATATGGCAAAACCTATACCAAAAATTGGTTCACGTAGAAATAGACGTATTGGTTCACGTAAGAATGTGCGTAGAATACCAAAGGGAGTTATTCATGTTCAAGCAAGTTTCAACAATACCATTGTGACTGTTACAGATGTACGAGGTCGAGTAATTTCTTGGTCCTCCGCCGGTACTTGTGGATTCAAGGGTACAAGAAGAGGGACACCATTTGCCGCCCAAACCGCAGCGGGAAATGCTATTCGGACAGTGGTGGATCAAGGTATGCAACGAGCAGAAGTCATGATAAAGGGCCCGGGTCTCGGGAGAGATGCGGCATTAAGAGCTATTCGTAGAAGTGGCATACTATTAAGTTTCATACGGGATGTAACCCCTATGCCACATAATGGCTGTAGGCCCCCCAAAAAAAGACGTGTGTAAACATTGAAGAGATTTCAAGAGAAATAAATAATTCAATGATTTGATCAAATAATATTACTATGGTTCGAGAGAAAGTAACAGTATCTACTCGGACACTACAGTGGAAGTGTGTTGAATCAAGAGCAGACAGTAAGCGTCTTTATTATGGACGCTTTATTCTGGCCCCACTTATGAAAGGCCAAGCCGATACAATCGGCATCGCGATGCGAAGAGCCTTACTCGGAGAAATAGAAGGAACATGTATTACACGTGCAAAATCTGAGAAAATACCACATGAATATTCTACCATCGTAGGTATTCAAGAATCTGTACATGAAATTTTAATGAATTTGAAAGAAATTGTATTGAGAAGTAATCTGTATGGAACTCGTAACGCGTCTATTTGTGTCAAGGGTCCTGGATATGTAACTGCTCAAGACATTATTTTACCACCCTCTGTGGAAATCGTTGATAATACACAGCATATAGCTAATCTAACAGAACCCATTAATTTGTGTATTGAATTACAAATCGAGAGGAATCGTGGATATCGTATAAAAACGCCAAATAACTTTCAAGACGGCAGTTA